TCTCGGAGTCATGATTTTTGCCGAACCGCGCTATGCTATGGCAGAATTAGAGGAAGGTGATATTTCGGCTCAATTGAACGATTATCAAGAATTGAAGCGGTTATGTATCCAAATAAAAAAAGATAGAAATCCTAGTGTAATTATATGGATCGGTACTTGTACGACAGAAATTATTAAAATGGATCTAGAAGGTATGGCTCCTAAGCTGGAAAATGAGATTGAAATTCCGATTATAGTAGCGAGAGCAAACGGATTGGATTATGCATTTACTCAGGGAGAAGATACTGTACTAGCTGCTATGGCACATAGGTGTCCCGAACAAGAAAATTTGGTTGTGGATAAACATGAAAACGAAAATAAATCTATAGAAAAGTTATTTTCTTTTCTTCCCGCTGAAACAAGGAAAAAAACGAAACGATCTATAATTGGCTCGAAAAATAAAATACCTTTAGTTCTTTTCGGTTCTTTACCTTCAACAGTAGCTTCTCAACCTAGTTTGGAATTGAATCGTCAATCAATTGGTGTCTCCGGCTGGTTACCTGCCCAAAGATATACTGATTTACCAATATTAGGAAATGATGTTTATGTTTGTGGTGTCAATCCATTTCTAAGTCGAACAGCAACTACTTTAATGCGACGCCGCAAATGTAAGTTAATCGGAGCACCTTTCCCTATTGGTCCGGACGGAACCCGAGCTTGGATTGAAGAGATTTGTTCTGTTTTTAATATCAAACCACAAGGTTTAAGGGAGAGGGAACAACAGATATGGGAAAGTTTAGAAAATTATCTGGATCTTGTGCGTGGAAAATCCGTTTTTTTTATGGGAGATAATCTTTTAGAAATTTCTTTAGCGAGATTTTCAATTCGATGTGGAATGATTGTTTATGAAATTGGTATACCATATATGGATAGAAGATATCAAGCTGCTGAATTGAAACTTCTACAGACTACCTGTAAAAAAATGTCTATACCAATGCCTCGGATCGTAGAAAAACCTGATAATTATAACCAAATACAACGTATGCGTGAATTACAACCTGATTCAGCCATAACTGGAATGGCCCATGCCAATCCATTAGAAGCTAGAGGGATCAACACAAAATGGTCAGTTGAATTCACTTTCGCTCAAATACATGGATTTACCAATGCAAAAGATGTTTCGGAACTTGTAACACGTCCCTTGCGCCGTAACAATAATTTAGAAAATTTGGGTTGGACCGATTTAGTTAAAGAGAGATAAAAAATGAGAGGGTTATTCATTCGTTAATAGAAAATAACGATTCGAGAATAACCCTTTTTTTCAAATATATGAACTTCATTCTATTGCAATCTCACCCTATCGAGGAAGGTCTTTTACTATGATAACAAGCATCCCCCTATTGCTTCTTATTCCATGGATTCCGATATTGACATGGATGAAGTTTTCAAGCACCTTTATTTTATTTGGATTATATTATGGATTTCTCACTACATTACCTATTGGTCCTTCCCAACTCCTATCTATAAGAGCTTTTTTATTGGAGGGGAATCTCGCTGGAACAATAGCTACTAGTGGTTTGATGACGGGACAATTAATAATATTTTTATCGGTCTATCATTCTCCTCTTTATATAATATTGACAAAACCTCATATTGTAAGTTCATTACTCTTATATTATATTTTCTTCCATCGGTATAGAATCAAAGATCTTTTGAATTATCAATCCCTACGACCAATAACATCACTTCGAGATTCTAGAGTCTATAGTTTATTTCTCAATAGTATGATTTTCCAGTTATTGAATCCTATTCTTTTACCAAGTCCCGTATTGACAAGATTATCAAATCTTTTCTTTTTCCGTTATAGTAACAATATATTATTTCTAACAAGTACGCTGTTAGGTTGGTTCTGTGGTCAATATCTATTTATTAATTCCAGTAAGATATTATTATTTCGTATAGAATCTGATTCACCCATATTTTATCTTTTGGTAAAACGTATAATTCATCGAATCTTTGGTACCATTATATTGAGCTTTTCTTTGCTAAATCTCGGTCGAATTCCAGTTCCTTTTATTACGAAAAAAATCATTGATAATTTTCAATTGAATTTATCAAATCGAGGAGACTCACTATTCTCCCAAAAACCATGGCCTAATCTTTTTTTTGATTATCGACAATGGAAAAGACCATTTAGATATATCGAGAACAGTCGATTTAGCACCCAAAGTCCCACAAAGAGAAGATTTTCTCAATATTTTTTCAATTCATGTCTAAGTGATGGAAAACCTAGATTATTGTTTACGTATTTACCCAGTGTAGGAATTTTCGAAAAAAGTTTCGGGAAATATTTCAATCATTTTGAATTCTCAACATCTAGTAACTTTTTTAAAGAATGGATGGAAATCAAGGGAAAAAAAAGGGAATATATATATAATGAATTTCGATACAGAGTCAAATTTTTATATAGTGGATTCACTATGACGGAAGTTATGGAGAAAAAAACTGGATTATTCAATTTTAAAGAGAAAATTTTTACTAAATATTATGACCCTTTATTAATACAGGGTCATGAAACAATTGTAATGGCGGAATCACCCTGGCTTGTGAACAGCAGATATGATAAATCGAATAGAACACAAAAGCATAACTTTTTTCTGGAGAAGAACAATAAACTTAAGAATTGGATTTCTAAACAATGGAAAGAGTTGGAATATAAAAATTTTGTATTACCTTGGGAACCGTTAACCCGAGATGCTCGAAGAATTTTAGGTTTACTTATTGATAAATCAAAAAAAGTAAATTTTGGCCAAAATTCCAAACAAATGAATTTTTTTGATGTCGATGCAAAAATAGGATCAAATGAAAAAACTGGTTCACCAATCGTAAATATACGGAAAAAGGTCAATCGGAAGTCAAATCTCAATTGGGAATTCGTCTCAAACCTGTCTTCTCGGCAAAAAAATTTATATTTTAATTATTTAGAAAAAGAGAGATGGAATTCACTTAAAATCGATTGGAAAAATTTATTTTTGGGTGATAAAACTCGAATAAAAAACTTTTCTTCACGAATTCATAGAAAATTCTTATTTCGGGAGTTCAATAAAGAAATACCTAGATGGACACCCGATTCAAAAAATGATAAATTCGATGTGATAGCTATTGGAGTCACTGATATTCGTCAAAGAAAAGTTAAAAATCTTGGGTATTTGGTAAAAGGGAAAGATAAAAGGAGAAAAATTGTGAGACGTTTTTCACAACAATCCGATTTTCGTAGAAAATTAGTAAAAGGTTCTATGCGTGCCCGGCGACGTAAAACTTTAATATGGAAGATGTTTCAACTTCAAATAAATTCTCCGTTTTTTCTACGAATAATCGAGAAACCTACTTTTCTTATGACTTATTCCGATGGCCAGAATATTTATGGATCGGAATCGAAAGTTGGAAATGTTTTGGTAGAAAAAAATGAAAAAATTTCATTTTTTGAGAAAACAAAAGCGGATCGTCTGGCCATAGCAAATCGATGGGATTTTCCGTTAGCCCAATGGGGAAGAAGTTGGTTAGTTATTATACAATCACATGTTAGAAAATATCTTGTACTCCCAATATTAATAATATTTAAAAATATTAGTCGTTTAGCACTGTTCCAAAATCCTGAATGGAATAAAGATTGGTCTGACTGGAATAAAGAAATTCATATAAGATGTACCTATGATGGGACTGAAGTTTCGGAAAAAGAATTGCCGGAACAATGGTTAAGGGATGGTCTCCAAATAAAAATAATATACCCTTTTCGTTTGAAACCTTGGCATAATTCTAAATCTCAAATTGTAGATTCAGAAACAAACAGCGAAGACTCCTCTAGATTTGTAAAAAAACAAAGATTCTATTATTGTTATTTAACTGCTTGGGGTTTCCCGACTGATCTACCTTTTGGTAATATGAAAAAACGACCTTCATTTTGGAAACCAATAAGTAGAGAGTTGGGTAAGAGATGGAGAAAAAATATCTTTTACAAATTCTTGATGCGGGTAAATAGAAAAACATTGGCAATACCGGATGATATTGCTTCGGAGAAAATCGATATTAAAATTAATGAAATTCCCGTATTGAATTTGGATTGGGATGAGAAATACGAAAATTTTGCTAATAATGTTTCCGTATTATCAGATAAAAACAATAATATGATTTTGGAGATACCAAAAGAGTTCAAATATGGGAAGGTTATTCATATAAAAAATTTAGAAAATTTACTTTTGGAGAAGAATAAAACGCAAATATATTTTGGTGATATTCAAGAAAAAAATTATCTTTCTTCTACTAAGATTGAAAAAATGAGACTAATAAAAAGATTGATTCGAATCAAACAAATCATTCTTCGATCTTGTGAGAAAAGTATGCGATTAATAAAAAAAGGGTTTTTCAATTTGGAAATAAATATAAAAAAAATTGAAATAAATTCTAGAATCAAAATAGAGATTATAAATGAATCGATTAAAAATCTAATGAATAATTAAGATAAAAATGAATATTTGATTGTTAGTAATAAACTATTAAAAAAAATTTACGTTAATCCTACCTAAATGATGATATCACTGTCTCAGGCGTATGTACTTAGAAAGATATGGGAAATAAAAACAAATAATAGATCTCATCTAAAATATTTATCGAGATCTTGGACCTTTGATTTATTTATTGAAAATAATCTCAAAATTTTTTTGCAGGAACAAGGAATTATCAATTTTTCGGAACTATCGAATTTTGGGGAGAAGAATTGGAAAAAATGGATAAACCATTTTAATCGATACAACTTATCTCCGAAAGTATGGTATGGTATTGCGCCTCATAAGTGGCGTTCCAGAGTTGGTGAACATTGGAAAAAAAATAAGGTTTTTGATATTAAAAAAAATGAAAATTTAACTGAGACAAACGATTCTTATACATTTTGTATTAATTCTTTCACGAGGGGGAGCAGAAAAAGTAACAAATTATTCAAAAATACTCTTCTAACTTATAAATTTTTCGATCCGAATAGGAACTTAATAACTAAAAAGTTTTCCGGATCGGATGCAAAATCTTTAGATAATAATATTGTTATGGATAAAATACATAAATATCCTTTTCGTTCAAATAAAAAAAGAACTTTCCCGGATTTTTCGAGAAACAAAAAAAATATTTCTTTCGAATATAATCTTCTATTATGGTTCGTACCTGAATTTCTGGAACAGAGACATAGATATAAATACAGAAAAATATTGAATTTGGATAGTTTTATCGTGAGACATAAAAATTTGGAAATATTTAGAAATAAAGAATTACTTAGAGATAGAGAACTAAATCAATCTATTCGTCAATGGAGGTGGAAATCCAGGAATTACGAGAGAAAATTTGAGAAATTAGGTAATATGGCATCTCTCATGACTTTTATGCAGAATCAAGAAACAATGATTTCCCTTTCGGGAAAAATGAGAAAAGATTTAGATTTATTTCGTCTTTTTTTTCGCAGAAACAACAATTTTAATCGATTAGCAATTAACTCGGAACATCGTTTACCTCGTTTGCTGGATGATCCAGTTTCAATATATAAGTTAATGAGTACATCATTAAATTTTAAACAACGATTGGGTAAAATATCAAATTTGGAAAATGTAGATGAATACGTCTCAGATATTAATATTTATGGAACCGATAAAAGAAATGAAGTTTCAATTAATTCATTAAATCTAGAGGATATTCTACTCCCGAAGCACCGTCGAGAATTTAGGATATTAAATTCTTTAGCTTCACGGCACGAAAAAGATATAAGATTAACTGGAAATGTATTGAAGGAGGTCCAGGAACGAAATAAAAGAATTGAGATGAACAGGAATAAAATAATCAAATGTTTTATTTGGTCAAGTTATCGATTTGAAGATCTAGCTTGTATGAATCGATTTTGGTTTAGTACAATGAATGGGAGTCGATCTTCTATCTTGAGATTTCGCATGTATCCTATAATATAATTATATATGCCCAACAATCTCTCGATTAGGCAAAAAGAATCTATGATGAACTCTAAAGTAGAATAAATCTATTTTAGAGTATATCATTCTAATCCCATTCCACTATCATTACTATCATCATATCTCCCCGTATCGAGAAATTTCAAATTTTCTATTTTTTTAGGACAACAATTTTATGTCAAGAAATTCATTCATCTATTTATCTCTTATGTCTGACAAAAAAGAAGGATCGATTGAATCCCAAATATTTCGTTTAACCAATCGCATTATAAAACTTACATATCATTTCAGAACACACGGTAAAGATTATTCATCTCAGAGGGGTTTATGGAAGATATTGGGTAAACGTAAACGTCTTCTGGCTTATCTATTTAAAACAGATTTAATGAATTATCAAGATTTGACTGATCAACTAGGAATTCGTAGATTAAAAAAAAGTGATTATTAATTAATAATTTAACTAAATTAAGGGAAAAATTATAAATTATGATACTTACTAGGAAAAATAAACCAATGATAGTAAGTATGGGTCCCCATCATCCGTCGATGCATGGGGTTTTACGACTCATTGTTACTCTCAAAGGGGAAAATGTTTTGGGCTGTGAACCAGTGCTCGGTTATTTACATAGAGGGATGGAAAAAATAGCTGAAAATAGAACAGTAATACAATATCTTCCTTATGTAACAAGATGGGATTACTTAGCTACGATGTTTACCGAAGCTATTACGGTTAATGGACCGGAAAAATTGACCAATATTCAAGTACCCAAAAGAGCAAGTTATATTAGAGTTATAATGTTGGAACTAAGTCGTATTGCATCTCATTTATTGTGGCTCGGTCCTTTTATGGCTGATATCGGTGCACAAACACCCTTCTTTTATATCCTCAGAGAAAGAGAAATGATATATGATTTATTTGAGACTGCTACTGGTATGCGAATGATGCATAATTATTTTCGCGTTGGAGGAGTAGCGGCGGATTTACCATATGGATGGATTGATAAATGTTTAGATTTCTGTGACTATTTCTTACCAAAAGTTACTGAATATGAGAAACTTATAACGAATAATCCAATTTTTTTGGAACGGGTAGAAGGTGTAGGTGTCACTAATAAGGATGAAGCTATAAATTGGGGTCTATCAGGCCCTATGTTACGGGCTTCGGGAATTCAATGGGATTTGCGAAAAGTAGATCATTATGAATGCTATGATGAATCGGATTGGCAAACCCAATGGCAAAGCGAAGGAGATTCACTGGCTCGCTATTTAGTAAGGATTGGCGAAATGAGAGAATCTACTAGAATAATTCAACAAGCTCTAAAAGTTATTCCGGGAGGACCCTATGAGAATTTGGAGGCTCGGAGACTGAATGAACGAAAACATTCAGAATGGAATTCATTCGAATATCAATTTATTAGTAAAAAACCATCGCCCACTTTTAAATTACCTAAACAGGAACATTATGTAAGAATCGAAGCTCCTAAAGGAGAGTTAGGAATTTTCTTGATAGGAGATGATAGTGTTTTTCCTTGGAGATTGAAAATTCGACCGCCTGGTTTTATAAATTTACAAATTCTTTCTCAATTGGTTGGCGGAATGAAATTAGCAGATATTATGACAATTTTAGGTAGTATCGATATCATTATGGGAGAGGTTGATCGTTAATGCTAGATATAAATTTAGAGAAACAGATTCTACATTATTTTTGCACATTCGCATTCTCCAACGAACTATTTGATGTTATACAAATTTTATTTCTTATCTCTACCCTCATATTGGGAATTACTATAGGAGTATCAGTTATTGTATGGCTCGAACGAAAGGTGTCAGCGGCGATACAACAACGTATAGGACCTGAATATGCCGGTCCTTCAGGAATTATTCAGGCTTTAGCGGATGGTACAAAACTTTTTTTGAAGGAAAATATCGTTCCATCACAAGGAGATTCAAACTTATTTAATATTGGGCCTGTACTAGTTATTGTACCAGTCTTTTCAAGTTATTTAATAATTCCCTTTGATCACAATATTATTTTAGCTAATCTGGGTATTGGCGTTCTTTTCTGGATCGCAATTTCTAGTATTGTTCCTCTGGGACTTCTTATGGCTGGGTACGGATCAAATAATAAATATTCTTTTTTAGGTGGTTCGAGAGCAGCTGCTCAATCAATCAGTTATGAAATTCCTTTAGCTTTAAGTGTTTTATCTGTAGCTCCACGTGTGATTCGTATAGACACCTAATTTTTTTTGAAATAATCAATTGGTAAGTGTCGTTCCAATATCCAATTAAAACTGGATGATCATATGGGTGAAATTGAACAGTGAAATTAAATTGTTTGCAGTGAAAAATTAAATCCCATCCTCTTCGTACGAGAGTGAAAGCTTCGTACAATCAAATTGTACACTCCTAGGTAAAAGATTAGCCATCTATACCCGATAGCGGAAAAAAATCAATGAATTTGATTGGGCAAAAGTAGTGGATGAGTAAACCCGAAATGCATGAAGAAACTAATACGGAAATGAATATATCGAAGGTATAACGAATAAAAAAAAGGACTTTACATTGGTAGAGATGCTCCAGAAGTACTTCCTTAAGACCCTATTTAAGCACATATTCCTATCTACTATAAGAATGATTATCCGGAACGAAGTAATTTTTTTATGGTTCTCGTATAGAAAAGAGCCAATTATAGGGATGATCCAACTATTTTCGTAATTTCGAGTTGGCGCTAGCAAAAAACTGTAAAAATTGAGATAGATTCAGAAGCTTATTACAGCACACAGAATCTCGTTGGTAATTAAATATATAATATATATATATATGTTTATATTCCGATAACCATTGAGGAGCCGTATGAAATGAGGAGTTTCACGTACGGTTTTGAAATAGAGATATTAACAGTAATGATAATATCGACTATAATTGTCTAACAGTCTAAGTACGATCGATATAATTGAAGCACAATCCAAATATGGATTTTGGAGTTGGAATTTGTGGCGTCAACCTATAGGCTTTATAGTTTTTTCAATCTCTTCCTTAGCGGAATGCGAAAGATTACCATTTGATTTACCAGAAGCCGAAGAGGAATTGGTCGCAGGTTACCAGACCGAATATTCAGGCATTAAATTTGCATTATTTTATCCCGCTTCTTATCCAAATCTATTGGTTTCGTCGTTATTTGTAACAATTCTCTATTTAGGAGGTTGGTATTTTCCTATACCATTCTCTTTTGATTCGATTAACGTAGAATGGAATCCCATTATAGATGAAGTTAGCAGTGTTATCAACATAATAATGGGAATGAGTATTACAATAGCCAAAGCATATTCGTTTCTGTTCATTTGTATAATGACTAGATGGACCTTACCTAGAATAAGGATAGATCAATTATTAAATCTTGGTTGGAAATTTTTATTACCAATTGCTTTGGGTAATTTACTACTGACGGCATCCTTACAAATTATTTCATTATAAAGTATCTCACTGAGTTTCATTCGAATTGAAGTTTAAAAGATTGGTTGGTGGGAGACAGTAACAAAATTTATTAAAGATAAGGATTTTCTTCCTATGTTTTTCTCTACGATCATCGGATTTATGAATTATAGTCAACAAGCAATACAAGCTACTAGATACATAGGTCAAGGTTTTATCGTGACACTAGATCATATGAATCGTTTACCTATGACTATTCAATATCCTTACGAAAAATTAATACCATCCGATCGATTTCGGGGACGTATCCACTTTGAATTGGACAAATGCATAGCCTGCGAAGTTCGTGTACGTGTATGTCCAATAAACTTGCCTGTTGTTGATCGGGAACTCAGAAAGACTTTGAGGAAAAAACAACTAAAAAGTTACAGCATCGATTTTGGAATCTGTATATTCTGCGGGAACTGTGTCGAATACTGTCCAACGAATTGTTTATCAATGACTGAAGAATATGAACTTTCAACTTATGATCGTCATGAATTAAATTATGATCAAATAGCATTGGGTCGTTTACCCACATCAATAGTTGAAGATTCGACAATTGATATCATTTCGAATTTAACAGCATTATCTAAACGAGTCATGGAAGGTCATACAAATTCGAGAAATGTAACTAACTTTTCAAGTTAGATCTTGCCTTCTACTAATATATTTTTAATATTGTTCGAATCTTGGATTACAACGTTAAACTCGTCGATCCTTTTATTATTAGATTTATGAAATTACCCGAATCATTTTCTGAGACTATTTTTTTCTTTATCGAGTCAAGTCTTATATTAGGCAGTCTCGGTGTCGTCTCACTTAACGATATTGTTTATTCTGCGTTTTCATTAGGATTTGTCTTCGCCTGTGTATCTCCCTCGTATCTTTTATTAGATTCGGATTTTGTTGCGGCAGTACAAATTTTGATTTATGTGGGGGCAATAAATGTTTTGATCGTATTCGCGGTGATGCTGATAAATAAGGAACAATTGGATAATAAGGTTTTTTTATTCTGGACGCCAGGTGATGGAATTACTTCAGCTATTCGTACTGGTATCTCTTTATTATTGAGTAATGCTATTTCAGAAACATCATGGTCTAAAATTTATCTGGTCATGGAACCAAATACAAATGAAAAATTGATATCAATAGATAACATTCGACGTATCGGATCGGAATTGCTAACTGAATTTATTATTCCATTCGAACTTATGTCGATAATTCTTTTAATTGCATTAATAGGCTCTATTACATTAGCCCGTGGAGAAAAATTAGGTATTAGCGATGCTGAGGTATTGCGGAACGAAAAATAAATTTCTCCAATTGTTGAAAGGAATCATCAGAAAAAATTTAATAAGATACTTCTATTCATGGTCGAAAATCAGATTTAAGAAGGATTTTTATGCTTGAACATATTCTCGATTTAAGTGCTTTTATATTCTGCGTCGGTATTTTCGGATTAATTACAAGTAGAAACATGGTCAGAGCACTCATGTGTCTAGAATTGGTTCTTAATGCAGTTAATATAAATTTAATGACTTTTTCCAATTTTATCGACAATTCGCAAATAAAGGGAGAAATTTTTTCTATTTTTATAATATCCATCGCAGCTGCTGAAGCAGCAATTGGATTAGCCATTGTTTTGACTATTCACCGTAACAGAAAGTCAACTCGTATTGATCAATTCGATTTGCTAAAATGGTAATGATTTTATTACAATTTATATATCAACACATATTTAATTGTGATTAATGATCTTTTGGGTTTTCGATATATAATAAAACATTTTTTTGTGTGCATACAGGAAAAATTCACTTCATAGTATTTACACAAGGAACTTCCATTTCATTTCATTCAATTCAAGGTCATTCATATTCCAATAGGAGTTAATAAATCCAATGGCACATTCAGTCAAAATTTATGATACATGCATCGGTTGTACCCAATGTGTAAGAGCCTGTCCAACGGATGTGCTAGAAATGATATCTTGGGATGGATGTAAAGCTAATCAGATAGCATCTGCTCCTAGAACAGAAGATTGTGTAGGTTGTAAAAGATGCGAATCTGCTTGTCCAACAGATTTTTTGAGTGTACGTGTTTATCTTGGTCCCGAAACTACTCGTAGTTTCGGTATTGGATATTAATTTTTATGCTATCAACCAAAATACTTCCTATCTTTTTGCAATAAGAACCTATAGATATTCGAAATAGGTTCTTATTACAAAGATTCTTTCTATCTACTATTATGAATCATTATCCCTGGCTAACTATAATTGTCATTTTTCCCATATCTGCGGGATTACTCATTCCTTTCTTTCCTCACGAAGGAAATAAAATTATTCGATGGTATACCTTAGGAGTTTCCCTTTTGGAATTTCTTCTAATAATGTATATTTTTTGTTATCAGTATCAATTCAATTATGATAATGGTAGTAACAGTAGCAATTACATCCAATTGAAAGAAGATTATAATTGGATAAATTTTATGGATTTCCATTGGAGGTTAGGGATTGATGGGTTTTCTATCGGACTTATTCTCTTAACGGGATTTGTAACTACTTTAGCTATACTATCTGCCTGGCCAATCACACGAGATCCTCGCTTATTTCATTTCCTGATGCTAGCAATGTATAGTGGACAAGTAGGTCTATTTGCTTCTCGAGACATTTTACTTTTTTTCTTTATGTGGGAATTGGAATTACTCCCCATTTATTTGTTGCTGATTCTTTGGGGAGGAAAACGCCGATTATACTCAGCCACTAAATTTATTCTATACACCGCAGGTAGTTCTATTTTCATTTTGATCGGAGCTCTGATCATGGCTTTTTACAAATCCAATATATCCACTTTTGATTTTCAGAAATTGATTGATAAAACTTATCCTATTGAGCTGGAAATAATAATATATTTGAGTTTCTTACTAGCTTATGCTGTCAAACTGCCAATTATTCCGTTCCATACTTGGTTACCAGATACTCATGGTGAAGCACATTATAGTACTTGTATGCTTTTGGCAGGGATCCTTTTAAAAATGGGAGGTTATGGGCTAATCAGAATCAACATGGAATTATTACCCCATGCTCATTTTTTACTCGCTCCATGGTTAGTCGGTGCAGGAGCTATTCAAATTGTTTATGGAGCTCTAACCTCTCTGAGTCAGAGGAACTTGAAAAGAAGAATTGCTTATTCTTCAGTATCTCATATGGGTTTTGTACTTATAGGGACAGGCTCATTGACAAATATAGGTCTTGATGGTGCTATCTTACAAATGATTTCACATGGTTTAATTGGTGCTTTACTCTTCTTTCTGTCAGGAATAAGTTATGATAGGACACGTACTCTTTTTCTCGACCGAATGGGTGGAATAGCTGCTTCGATGCCAAAAATATTTGCTTTATTTACTAGTTCCTCACTAGCATCTTCGGCATTACCTGGTACAAGTGGTTTCGTAGCAGAATTGATGATTTTTTTAGGTATAGTCAATAATCCCAATTATTCTTTTATTTTCAAAACAATTATTCTGGCAATTCAAGGAATTGGAATCATTTTAACTCCTATTTATTTACTATCCATGTTGCGGCAGATGTTCCATGGATATAAATCTTCCGAAATTTCAACTACATATTTCAGGGACGCTGTACCACGAGAAATTTTTATTTCCATTTGTTTGTCCATCCCAATTATAGGTATCGGTATTTATCCAAATTTCGTTTTATCTATGTGGAATATTAAAACGGATTCTCTTCTGTACCAAAGTTTTTCTTACAATTTATAAGATTATGCGATATCATTTTCGTTCTAGTCTATAATTCGAACTTTGTTCTTATCAATAAATTTATGAATCTATTAATAATTTTACCAATTTTTTCTTCAGTTTCAAATAATCTTTAAAGATTATTTGAAACTGAAATTTTTGTATATTCAATCAAAATTAAGGATTATGCGGTAGCCATCCATAACTATGCAAGCCTTTTCCCAATAGGTTAACTCCCAAATAACAGATCCAAATTATAGAGAAACCTGAAGAAGCTATAAGGGTCGATCGTTTTGTTCCCCAATTTTTGATCATTCGAGTATGTAAATAAGTAGCGAATATTAACCAAGTAATTAAAGCCCAAGTTTCTTTAGGATCCCAATTCCAATATGAACCCCAAGCTTCATTAGCCCAGACTGCTCCGGATAGTATACCTATGGTTAAAAGGGGGAAGCCAAAACTAATGATTCTGTAACTGTGATTATCTAATTCGTGAATTACCTGCCATTTACGAAAATTTATAAAATACAAGGTCTTTCGAGATTCGTAATAAATCTTATTGTCAACCATTTCTTCACAATCTTTGTACATGGGGAAATTAAAAACTAAATTTGTATTATATTTTACCGGTGAAAAATTCTTTTGTTTAGTCGATGCGACAATCAACGAAACTATTGCTAGTAATGACCCACATAGAAGCGCAGAATAACTTAATATCATCGTAGTAACATGCATCATCAGCCAATGAGATTGTAGTGCCGGGACCAACGGGAACAATTGGTGCATTTCTTTTGGAAGGCCTAAAGTGGCGAATCCATGGGCTAACATTGCGCTTGGAGCAGTTATTATACCCAACCAATTATTTTTGGTCTTACTCTCCAAAATCGAATGAATTAATGTTAAACCCCATGCAAGAAACGGGGATGATTCATATAAATTACTCAAAGGAAAATGTTTCAAAAGAATCCATCGAATTAAAAGAAATATTGTCATACATAGAAAAATAATTATCATAATTGTTTTTCCCGCAATATCCAGCCGTTCATCATTAACGTATATAAATTTTCCCCAATAAATTAGGGTAGCGAGGCATAAGAAAGAAAAGGAAATATGAGCCAAAAGTTGTTCCAAAATTGTGAATGTCATAATTGAAAATTCGAGAGTTTTTTCAAATTTTACTACATAATCCATCAAAGATAATATTTTATAATTTGATCATAAATAAATAACGGAGAATTCGATACAGAGGGAATCTTTCTTTTCTTTGCCGCTACTCGGATTCGAACCGAGATGCACTGGCACTGCTTCCTAAGAGCAACGTGTCTACCAATTTCACCATAGCGGCTTAAAAGTAAAAGTATTTTATCAAATAATATCATATTAAACAATATTTAAATTTTTAATATATTTGACCATCGAAGTTATAACTATACGGAGTATAGCACAGTCTGGTAGTGTACCATCTTGGGGTGATGGAAGTCGCGGGTTCGAATCCCGCTACTCCGAAAAAAATATATATATATATAAGGCGATTCCAGAAATATTTCTTAATTTCTTAAATTATCGGTTAGTTATATCAAGTTTTTATAATTCGTTTAATTCCTTTACTATAATTGAAATTGGTTGATCCAAAAAAGTGTGCTCGAAGAGAGTATCGAAATGAAACTTGTGATAATATCAGTATCCTAATAATTATAATGTTCAAATTCCCGAAATGAACAGACGTAGGGATATTTTGGGAAAAATATTATATATTTGTTATCGAGACCATCGATTCTTCGACCAACATAACAAAATTTTTCTGATTGGCAATGCATAAATCGATGGTGATTAAAGAATATACCCAAATGCTGCTCAGAATGATGCAAACATTTGACTCTCCAGAATCTTTCTATATATTTTGCAGATTAGAGTGGGACAAAACAATAGTTAGAAGAATATCTTCCCGACGGATCAAAAACAACTCTTGTACATGATGAGGAAAAATAAGTTTCATTTATCCTGATATTATCAGATACAGTCATTGAAGTTGAGCCGTCTATGGAAATTGTAAGAGTAAGTGGTAGATCAACAGTAGAACCTGAGATTCTTTCCACAATAAATTAATATAACCAGAAATTGGTTCAAATAATAAATTTATAACTCTTGCCTCTAACGAGTTCGAGATTGAAACCTGTGAACGAAAAATATAATAGGTTCGCCACTGATTGGTCATAATATGTTCCGAGATTTTCGTTTAATTACATTTGATCAAATAAATATGGGTAAAACCAATACGAAAACACTATGATATGATGCTACGAATAATATAAGTTTAAATCTCGTCAAGAATCTAATTTTCCCTTTAGTAACTACGAATAATATGAGGTGGGTTATAGAAACATTTGAATCAGCATGTCTTGATTGGCTCCGAAAAATGTAGTTTAACCTCTTATTCCTCACGCCCTGCCCGAAGAGGAAAATTTATATATAGAAATTAGATTTTTGAAAAATATGGGATTCAATTTCGAAAAATGTTGAATAGATTGGATTTATATAAATAAAAAAATTTCACCTAATATTTATTTTGTATTACTTTCCACCAAGTGAATCCGATTCCGAAGGATCGGCTAATTCACGGTTTATCGTATAATAAAAACTTTTGGAACGATTTGTTAAAATAGATTTGGCTAAAGAAAAAGCTTCTAGTGCAATTTTCTTAGCTTTATTCTGCCAGAAACTTCGACGAATCTTCGTTTTGGATCTTGAAGTGCGCTTTTTCGGAACTGCCATGATAAATTATGCCCCACTAATGAAGATTTAATAAGAAGCTTTTGTATCTTCTTGTTTCTCGGTTATGAAAAAAAGGAGTGTCCGTCAATTACGAAATTTTTTATTTAATAATACGTGTCTATATCATTCATATATCTCCTCTCCGTTTAGAAAAATGGAATCAACAACAAATCGCGTAGATTTTTGTCTATGACCCAATTTACGCCTCATCTTCTTCTTAGAAATCATTTTATAAATTGTAACTTTCTCTTCGAGGTAGAGATGAAGGATTCTACCTTTAACTACGGCACCTTTTAGCCATGGATGTCCTATCTCTATATCGGAATTTCGACGAATCATCGAGACGCGATAAATTAAAATTTTCGTATTTTGTTCCAATTCATTAGATATTAATGAGGCAAAATGACGTATATTATAGAATCTTCCAGGTTCTACTCGGAGCTGTTGACCTCCGGTTTCAATTATTGCATATGTACCCATTAGGTTATTAATTTATTAATAATTTTATTAGTTTATTGTGAATTAAAAATTTTATCGCAACAAAATTCTATCAAAGAGATACTCGAAACTGAAAATTGAAAAATTGATATCTTTGAAAGAGAAAGGATATAATAATATTATTATACCCTTTCTTCCATTATATACCGAGAATTTATAATATTTTTTTTAGCATTCAATGCTGATTGAACCGAAAAAAATTATACATTTTATTTATATCACGAATTTTATTGTATGTAGTTAATTCCCGTAATTAATTATCGATTATATGTCGTATATTAGGTTCTTTCACATATACAAAAAATCCCGTTATGGACATTTTATTTCGAAATATCTGGCTCGTTCCGTTCTTACCCTCCCTCGCTTCAGTTTTATCAGGATTGGTTTCATTCATTTCTCCAAATTCCGTTAGGAGCAGTCGTCGCATATGTTCATTTATTAGTATTTCATTCTTAGTTGTAGCAATGTCCATATCTTTTCATTCTTTTTGGCAACAAATAACGGGCGGTCCGATCTATCAATTTTTTTGGTCTTGGATCGTCAATAAAAATGTTATTTTAGAAATAGGTTATTTGATTGACCCTTTAACTTCGATCATGTTAATCCTAGTAACTACAGTAGGAATTATCGTCATGATTTATAGTGACAGTTACATGTTACATGATCAAGGATATATAAGATTTTTTTGTTATTTAAGTCTCTTTACTGCTTCGATGTTAGGTTTGGTTATTAGTCCAAATTTAATACAAATTTATATTTTTTGGGAATTAGTTGGGATGTGTCCCTATTTATTAATCGGGTTTTGGTTCGCTCGACCTAGTGCAGCTAATGCGTGTCAAAAGGCCTTCGTGACAAACCGTATAGGAGATTTTGGCTTATTACTGGGTATTTTAGGTTTTTATTGGATAACAGGAAGTTTTGAATTTCAAGATTTGTCTGAAAGATTTTTTGAATTACTAGGTCATAATCAAATTAGTGTAGTTTTTGCCAATATGTGTGCCATTCCCCTCTTCCTGGGTCCAATCGCAAAATCTGCGCAATTCCCACTCCACATATGGTTACCTGATGCTATGGAAGGACCCACCCCTATCTCTGCTCTTATTCATGCCGCAACAATGGTTGCAGCAGGAATTTATCTCGTCGCTCGAATGTTTCCTCTTTTCGAGATGTTACCTTTGATTATGGGAATAATTTCGTGGATTGGTGCAATAACAGCTTTATTAGGGGCCAGTATTGCGGTTACTCAGAGAGATTTGAAAAAAGGTTTGGCCTATTCAACAATGTCGCAATTGGGATACATGATTCTAGCTCTAGGTATTGGATCTTACAAAGCTGGCTTATTTCATCCTATCACACATGCGTATTCCAAAGCTTTATTGTTTCTAGGATCCGGTTCTGTCATTCATTCTGTAGAACCAATTGTAGGATATCATCCGAATGAAAGTCAAAATATGAATTTCATGGGTGGTTTAAGGAAATATATGCCAATCACTCGAATAACTTTTCTTTTTGGAACACTTTCTCTTTGTGGTATTCCACCCTTCGCTTGTTTCTGGTCCAAAGATGAAATTCTTATTAATAGTTGGATCCATCTTCCCTTACTGGGATTTATAGCTTCTTTTACAGCTGGATCAACCGCTTTTTATATGTTCCGTATATATCTATTGACTTTCGAAGGCAATTTTAGAGGTAATTTATTAGAAAATAAATACCAAAATTTTTCTTCTACTTCGATATGGGGAAATACTGTATCTGATAGAATTAAGCAACGAAAGGTCAATACTATTTCTTTCTCAAATTTGTATCCCAAAGAATCTGATAATATCATGTTATTTTCGTTGATCATCCTAACAATACCTACCCTTTTTATAGGATCAACTGGAGAGTTTTTTCTACAAAAACAAATAGATTCTGATTTTTTATCAACTTGCTTGCATTTATCTATTAATTCTTTGAATGATATACATTCCGAAAAAATTATTGAACTTTTGCAAAATGCGATTCCGTCTATTATTCTAGCTTGTACGGGAATATTCCTTGCTTGTCTATCGTGTAGTTACCAATTTAACGATATGGAAATAATTTCGGAATTGAAAAATTCAAAGATTTTGCATTCCGTTTCCAAATCTCTTCATGATTGGTCCTATCATAGAGGGTATATAGATGATTTCTATTATTTATCATTCGTCAAGAGTTTGAGGTTTTTCACAAAATATTTATCTCTATTAGATCAATGGATTATTGATGGAATCGTGAATGGAGCAGGCATTTCAAGTTTCTTCGGAGGTGAGGTATTAAAATATACTGAGGGAGGAAGGATATCTTCATATTTATTCTTTTTAGTTTCCTGTATGTCCCTGTCCTTTCTATATAGTTATATCATTTGAATAATATTTATTCATGATAACATATTTCATGTTATTGTGAGCTAAATATTTATTATCTTCATATTTATTCTTTTTAGTTTCCTGTATGTCCCTGTCCTTTCTATATAGTTATATCATTTGAATAATATTTATTCATGATAACATATTTCATGTTATTGTGAGCTAAATATTTATAGCTACTTATCAAGATCTTACGACATGATCATCGTAAATCACTGAACAAATCGGAGAAAATCTTATCACATTTTATAGCCGATCTATGATCCGAAGAATCAATCTACTGGAGTAGGCCAAAAGGTTAAGTATTTTACTATTTCATGATTGAATAAAATTACCGAGAGTCGAGAAGAAGGTAAAGGAGGTTAAGGTCATTTCATCATGATCTTTTTGGGAAAAAAAAGATCTTTTTTTGTACAAATAGTCCACCGATCGCAGTATCGTGAAAGTTGCTCGATCAATGAGCCATCTCGGGGAGGAAAGAAGATCATGATGGTGATGGTTGACCTCCCCTTTTTCCGCCCCGTAAATATTCCTCATTAGGTAGGTATTGCTATCGTTACTTCTTTCGCGTATAATGTTGGTACCATTAGGGTTTATGAACTAGTAAATCAGTTCAAAGTAAATGTTTCTAGGGTCGAACCCTCCTCCAGATTGTTTTTCCCTTTTCCTCAGTAGCTCAGTGGTAGAGCGGTCGGCTGTTAACCGATTGGTCGTAGGTTCAAATCCTACCTGAGGAGATCTTCATTTTTCCGAGGATCTAGTTATTCTCGATAGTGTGAAAAAAGAAACAATGACTTTGAAAAAACAAATGGATCAGTTGTTTTTTCGAGAGTCTCGTCATATATATATATATATTTCATACCTGTGCTAGCCGATGAAACTGTCAATTTTTTTATTGAAAATCATCGATAAGAAGATTACCAACCAACATGTATCGAGATCGATCTTGGTATAAATTTGAGATAATATTTCGTTCTATAGCTATAATTAGCGACTGATCAATTGATACTTAACAGTAATTACGAGCAGTTCCTTAAGGATACAGTTTTGAGATGTTACTCACCTACTTCCGATAAACATAATCAGTGTATTGTTATTAAGACTGTGCCCGAGATTGACAGTGGTAAGTAAAAT